CCCTTTCTATGAACCAGTAAAGAGTGTCGAGGGATATACTTTCATTCCCAAAGCAAAAATAAGTCTTGATTTCTTTTTGCTTTCCTATTTTTCCATTTCGCTTTTATTGTTTGTTAGGTTTGGAACTATGTAATTAATTGAAGTGGAAAGGCAATCTGATGATCCTTCATCAGAAGATTGTCCAAGGAAGACGCAAGGTGGGTTATAGAAAAAACAAGGAAACGGATGATAAATAAAATTTTTGAGTAATTGAGTCAGGAATCAAAATTGGAATTCGGTATGGATAAAAGAACTTCCTATGTTATACTATTCAAGTCTTGACAACGGGTTGATTTGATAGATCAGATATTGTTATTCATGATAGTGATCCGGTTCAAGATCATCAAGAGGTAATTCATTCATTGAATTTACAGACGATAGACAAAAGATTTATCATCTCTAGGGGATTAAATCCCGAGTTATTGCGAAGTAAAAAACCGATGAGATTATGGAAGTCAATATTCTTGCATTTATTGCTACTGCACTATTCATTCTAGTTCCTACCGCTTTTCTACTTATCATTTACGTAAAAACAGTCAGTCAAAATGATTAATTCAATTGAATTTGAAAATTCATTTGAATAAAACTTTCCTTCCAAGTTCTTATCAAAAATGGACAAAGTCAAATGAAAGGGATTCCAATTTCACGTCTTAACTTAAATGAAATGAGCGCACTATAATTATAGTCGGCAATTTTATAAGAGATAGATAGTATAAAAATTCATTTTTATACTATCTATCTCTTAGTCTATAAAGTTGTAATCTAGAATAAAGATAAAGGTTTAAGTTTCTATATATCAATCTACAATATTCTCTTCATATATGTGTATATTAATTCCATATCTATATATTCCATATATTGTATGGAATTGACATAAGACCCAATTTCCTACATCTATTTGTTATTTGTTCCGATCAATCTGAAATAATTCTTATCTGTAGGATTCTAATTCCTTTCCTTTTACTAATAAGGAAGGGGAAAACTCGCCTATTTTTAACGTCAGAACCGTGATATGAAATAAGTCGATAAAGCATAAACCGCCTTTCTAAAAATAGAAACCAAAGGGTAAATGCCCGATATGTAACTCGCCCGAGGCAAGATTTTATTATTGCCCAGTCTCTCCTTAAACAACCACTATCTCTATATCATTTCTCATAGAAAGTGCGTATACGCTTAACAAAACGACTTCTTTTTTGAAGAGTAAAAGGGAAATAAAAAAAAAAGAAAAAAGGTCCGGTCTTCCTTAGTATCCATCTATAAAGATAGTAAGAGCCCATTCCCATTGATTGAAATAGAAAATTTCGGAAGAATTTTAGGTTGGAATAAATTTCCAATCATCTGAATCCCTTTCTTTTCGAAGTACAAAGATGGGAATCGATGAAATATCTCTTTGATTGAAAAAGTATGATTCCTATCATAGATTACTCCATTGGAATCCAATGGGATTCCAAATTCAAAGAAAAGATTTGATTTTAAATAGTTCAAAAGAATGATCTATAAAACAATCGATACGGTTTGATTCCTGAACTCAATTAGTAGTACTTCTAAAGTCCACTTCTTCCCCACACTACGAGTGAAAGGGAAAATGTAAAGACTACCATTAAAGCAGCCCAAGCGAGACTTACTATATCCATGTGCATTATGTCCCCTATCTCTATAAATACGAAGGAATTTTTTCATTATTCCTCACTAATAATAGTGGAATTAATGTCGCAGAGTCAAAAAGGGGTTCTACCAAACACTATTGAGAAACCAATCCAATAAATCGATTATGATTTCGATTTTTTTGGTGATTCAGGCGACACCCGGATTTGAACTGGGGAAAAAGGATTTGCAGTCCCCCGCCTTACCACTCGGCCATGCCGCCAAAATGATACAAAATAGAATAGATGCAATTTTTCCCGGATTACTGAATTTTTATTGTACTTGCATTTTGACTTCTGTTTTCCTTAATCCTTTATTTCCTAAAATAAAAGAAAGACCCCTTTTGATTGGATTTGATCCATCCCTTATGATTGATTGTATAGTATCTGAAAATACACAATGCTAAAAACATTCTCTCGTTTTTCTATTGAGAAATCAAATGGGTATTTTTCAGACGAGAAATTAGAACCATTGACTATTGACCCCTTACTTCGAATTCATGAACGATTCTGGAATTTGAATTTCAAATTGTGTTTTCCTAATGACAAAATACAAATTGAGACAGAACGAATCAGTATTGATTTTTTAATCAAAAAATATTTCTCAATTTCAATTATAACAAAACATATGAGTTTATGTAAACCCCAGAACATAAATTGTTACACAGATATCTATTATTTAGATATATTGTCAATAAGGAATTATCATAAAATTATCCTACTTCATTTCATGCATTGAATGGGAATTTTCTTTTGATAGAGCACGCCCGGGGCTGTCGCTATCCCGAATAGAACCGGCAATAAAAGAGAAGTCTATA